TGATAAATCTCTAACTTTAGGTCTTTTTCAAATTATTTAAATTGTGAAATAAGATATCACGACGTTTGTATCTAGGGAATAGTCGCTTCAAATCGAAGTTTCCCTAGATACAGCTATTCAATTTAGTTCTGGATCTATTTCGAATATATGGATTATACTAAACTAAAGATTCCGTTTTTCATCTTTTTTCTTTCAAAAAAAAAGATGAAATAAATCCAATGGATTTAAAACCTCTTCTTTGGTAAATCTATTTCAAAATGCTTTTTTAGAAAGCCCAATATCTCTTTTACGTCTTCTATGCGAAAATGCTCTATTTTCATAAGATCTTCTTGACTGTTATTTAAAAGGTCCAATAATGTATATATATTGGACCTTTTTAGGGAAGTATAGATCCTGGGGGGCAGTTCTGATTGGTCAATAAAAATATATTTTAATGCTATTTCTTTTTTGTTTTTCTTTAGGTTAGCCAACCTGTCATGAAAAGTAAAAAAGGGTAAAGTAACCTTATGTTGATTGTCCTCTAAACGTAAGTTTTCTTCTTCCGCATGGAGAAAGGGAATAAATAAATCAATCAAATTTCGAGAAGCTTCATGCAGTGCTTCTTTAGGAGTTAAACTTCCATTTGTCCATATTTCGAGAAAAAGTATCTCTTGTTTTTCATTCCCAGTCCCATAAGAATGAATACTATAATTCACATTTCGAACAGGCATGAATACAGCATCTATGGGATAACTTCCGTCTTGAAAGTTATTTGCCGTTTTTAGACGATATCCGCGATGCCTTTCAATTTGTAATCTAATACACAAGTCAATTGGTTCAGTCAGGCTAGCGATATGCTGTGTATTATCAACGATTTCCACAGAAGGTGGTGAGATGATATCTTGAGCAGTTACATATCCGGGACCACTGACACAAATAGATGCGTTGCGAATTCCATACAGACTACTGCTCAATACAACTTCTTTCAAATTCATTAAAATTTCATGTACTGATTCTTGAATACCTCCTATGGTAGAATATTCATGTGGTATTTTCTGAGATTTTGCACGTGTGATACATGTTCCTTCTATTTCTCCAAGCAAAGCTCTGCGCATCGCAATGCCTATTGTGTCGGCTTGACCTTTCATAAGTGGCGACAAAATAAAGCGTCCATAATAAAGATGCTTACTGTCTACTCTTGATTCAACACACTTCCACTCTAGTGTCCGAGTAGATACTCTTACTTTCTCGCGAACCATCATAATATTATTTGATGAGATCATTGAATCATTTATTTCTCTTGAAATCGCTTCAATCTTTATTTTTACACACGTCTTTTTTTAGGAGGTCTACAGCCATTATGGGGCATAGGGGTTACATCTCGTACGAAACTTAATAGTATACCACTTCTGCGAATAGCCCGTAATGCTGCATCTCTTCCGAGACCAGGACCTTTTATCCTTACTTCTGCTCGTTGCATACCTTGATCCACTACTGTACGAATAGCGTTTCCTGCTGCTGTTTGAGCAGCAAATGGTGTCCCTCTTCTTGTACCCTTGAATCCACAAGTACCGGCCGAGGACCAAGAAACAACTCGACCCCGCACATCTGTAACAGTCACAATGGTATTGTTGAAACTTGCTTGAACATTAATAACTCCCTTTGGTAGTCTACGTGTACTTTTACGTGAACCAATACGTCCATTCCTACGTGAACCAATTCTTGGTATAGGTTTTGCCATATTTTAGCATCTCATAAATATGAGTCAGAGATATATGGATATATCCATTTCATGTTAAAACAGATCCTTTATTTTTATTTTTACATTTTTGGGAGTTCCTTTTATAAAAATTATCCTTGTCTTTGTTTATGTCTTGGGTTGGAACAGATTACGATAATTCGTCCCCGCCTACGGATCAGTCGACATTTTTCACAAATTTTACGAACAGAGGCCCTAATTTTCATATTTTTCATTCCTTAACTTAAACTTAATTCCTAATCTACTTCGCGGAAGAAAATAAGTTTCTTGAAATTGAATTTTCAATCTCGAATTGTCTCTCCCCAAAAGTACTCTTAAATCACCTAATCGTTCGAGTTCGAATCTTTGTTATCGTTCGAATCTTTGTTGCGGAGTCTATAAATTATACGCCCTCGGGTTGAATCATAACGACTTACCTCAATTTTGACTCTATCTCCTGGTAGTATCCGTATAAAACTACGTCGGATCCTTCCTGAAACATAACCTAGAATTAGATCTTCATTATCTAAACGAACCCGGAACATACCGTTGGGAAGTGATTCAGTAATTAAACCTTCATGAACCCATTTTTGTTCTTTCATTCCAGGTAAAACCCCCTTGAAGTATCAACTAATGGAGGAGGAGTGATATTAGATAACTCTTTCTCTTTTTTTTTTTCACAAATAGCCAATTTCGTATCTAATTTTGATAATAGAAGGATTACCATATATAACACAAGATTTCTCCGCCGATTCCTTCTAATCGAGCCTCTCGGTCTGTCATTATACCTCGAGAAGTCGAAATAATTACAATCCCTATACCACCTAAAATTCTAGGAATTCTTTGATAGTTAGAATAGATTCGTAGACCAGGTCGACTTATCCGTTTTAAATTTAAAATAGTTTGAGATGGCCCCTTCCTATTTCTTCTATGTTGTAGGGTTAAAACCAAAAAATCTTTGTTGTTTTCCCGATGTTTTCTCACGTTTTCTATAAAACCTTCTCTTAAAAGTATTTTTACAATGCTTTCAGTGATGCTAGTAGATGATATTCGAACCGTTACTTTTCTATGCATGTCAGCATTTCGTATAGAGGTTATTATGTCAGCAATAGTGTCCCTACCCATAATGAACTAAAATTTTTGGTTCCTCAAAATTTTGATATAATAAACATGATATTTTTTGTTATGAAGTAACATTATTAAAGGTATATACGTGAGACACAATCTATTAATCATTCAAAATACTCTACTAGAACTTATAATTCTATATGATGATGATGGTCTTATCTTATAATACTTCAGGGGCTAATGACACTATTTTAGTAAAATTTAACTTTCTTAATTCTCGGGCGATCGCACCAAAAACGCGAGTTCCTTTTGGATTTCCTTCTTGATCAATGACAACTGCAGCATTGTCATCATATCGTATTATCATACCATTATCGCGTTTGAGTTCTTTACAAGTACGTACAATTACAGCTCTGATCACCTCTGATCTTTTTAGGGGCATATTTGGTACTGCTTCTTTGATCACAGCAACAATAACATCACCAATATGAGCATATCGGCGATTACTAGCTCCTAGTATTCGAATACACATCAATTCGCGGGCCCCGCTGTTATCTGCTACATTCAAATAGGTCTGGGGTTGAATCATATCATTTTTTTTATCTGTTCTTTCAATGCAAAACAAAAGGGGCTAAGAAAAAAAAAAAAAAAAAAAAGAAATATTCTTTGTCAAAAAAAAAAGAAACCTGCAATTGCTTTTTTATTCCAAGACCTCTTTCTTGTGGTTATACGTTTCTATCACGAAATAATGAATTGAGTTCGTATAGGCATTTTGGATGCCGCTATTGAAATAGCCTTTCTAGCTATATTTTCTGCTACTCCACCCATTTCATAAAGTATTCTACCTGGTTTAACAACAGCTACCCAATATTCGGGAGATCCTTTACCCGACCCCATACGTGTTTCCGCAGGTCTTACTGTAACGGGTTTGTCTGGAAATATACGTACCCATATTTTTCCACCACGGCGGGCATTTCGTGTCATTGCTCGTCGCCCTGCTTCTATTTGTCTAGATGTGATCCAAGCGGGTTCAAGTGCCTGAAGAGCATATCGACCGAAACAAATAGAATTACCTCGATATGATATTCCCCTCATTCTTCCTCTATGTTGTTTACGGAATCTGGTTCTTTTGGGGTTATAGTTGATGGTTGTTTCGCAATTCCATCTCTACTACAGAACTGGACATGAGAGTTTCTTCTCATCCAGCTCCTCGCGAATCAAAACAATTGAAAAAATTTTTTTTTATTAAGATTAAGATATATGTAATACGTATATTTCCTGAATAATACACTGGATTCTTTGATATTTCATCTAATCTATTAGAAAGTTATTGATTTTGTTTAGATTGGATATATTATATAACCAAACATAAATTTATATATATATAATTTTTAGAACGTTATATAGTCTAACTAATCCTTAATTTTTTTTTGTTTCTACATTTTTAGTGAAAAAAAAGCCGCGGGCGAATATTTACTCTTTTATCTTTTAATAGCTAGTTAAGTTGTAGGGTTAGCCCACGATCGCTCAGACTAAATGAACTTATTCTCTGGTTCGTTCCGCCATCCCACCTGATGAATCATTAGGATTCGTTTTCAATAAAATCTTCAGCATTCACAGGTTCCATCGTTCCCATCGCTTCTCGATTAATGCTTAGGTCTGAATTCTACAATGGAGCCTCTCATTTAATTTGTTCTTGAACCAATCGTCTCAGTCTTTATTGGCTCGGGGCTCTTGATTTTTTTTTGTTCTGTGAACATATTAATCTCCTTCTGTATGAATTGAGAGTATTGATGCTTTATTACATTGTATTTTATGAGATGGTTTATAGACCTTACATATTTTTATATTGGAATTAGATCATTACTATATTTTTTTTCTCTTTCTCTCACCTTTCCAGTTATTCACATCCTTTTTATAGTTCGTTTCACAACCCATAACATAACCCGATTGGTTTTTTTATACAAAACCATATTTCAGTTGCTACAATGATATGACTAATATATCATATCTTGACTGGTTTTTGGATCCAGATAATGTGAAGCGATGGGTTGGTTATTTCTTCTCTAGTTAATGGTCAGTCTATTTTTTTTTTTATCCTAACCCTAAGAAACCAACGAGTCACACACTAAGCATAGCAATTAAATTTTTAATAAAATTAAATAGTCAATAAAATTTTTATTCAACCCTATAGAATTGCTTATTTTTTTGATTG